GTGGACACACTTGCGCGAATTCGGGTAACGGCTACAAGGGAGAAATCGAAAGGAAACTGTACCCGACCAGGGATGGACGTAAACTCGTAAGCTACCGAGGGTAGGGATAATCGTCCAGGTCTTATTGTGAAACAAAAAAGCCGCCCCGCCACAGCAGGCGGGTTGCTTCCTCTGTCGTCGCCGGGGAGCTCTTTCTTGGCGAGGAGACCTTAGGATAAGTTGCTAAAACAAACGGGAGGGGAGCGAGAAAACGGAAAGCGCGCGAGCGCGCTCCTTCGAGCCTACGCTTGCTCAGTAGAATTCCGAAGAAAGACTGTTGGCAGCAGGTGGAGACATTTCTTTTGCCCCCTTCAAAAGGAAATGCGGGCAGGGTAGAGCTCGACAGAAGGTTCGAGAATAGGGTAGGGTCCTCTTCTTAAGATTCAGATAAGAAAAGAGTTCCAAACCTGTATGCATGCACCTCCGTACAAGTGCTGCGTACAAGTTTCGGCCAGGATAATTGGGAAAGATCAAACCAATTTGAACCGCTCACATTACAGTAGTAGTAGCGTAAAGGCCGTAAGTCGGGGGGCGGCCATAACATAAGGCTATTACTTTCACATCTCTCTCTCTCTCTCCATCTTTAGATATCTATAGAGAGATCCGCTGCGTGAACAACCCGACTGTGCGTTACATGTGCTCTACAGGCCGCACTCCATCCTCTTCCCAACGAGCCCTTTTTTCCTTTTCTTTGGAAGACGGGCGTTGCCTTCGGTTCGAAAGGCATGGCTTTCAGTATGTCTCCAGATGGGGGCCCCACTAGTCCGGCTAGCTAGTAAGCGGTTCTTTCGGGCGAGAAGCAGGCCGGGCCATACGGGCGGGCATCTCCCGCAACGCAAGCTGCATTGTTCGCCACCACCCAAGAAGCAAAAGATTCGAGAGTCCAGGCTGAAAATACATGCATAGATAGTGGTCTAATGACAAGGGCCGACGACGGAAGCTCGGGACGGAGCCGTATGATGCGGAAGTCTCACGTACGGTTCCCTGAGAAGGGAGTGGCTACCTACTGGAGCTTCGACCAACCACCACCGGTCAATTCCGCTTTGGGGCCACCCCTTACTCTACCATTATTATAGGGGTATGGGGTTCGAGACAAAGAAAGATCAAGGCAGCATATCAGTTTTTCCTTTATACTTTACTTGGATCTGTTTTTATGCTATTAGCTATTCTGTTGATTCTTCTCCAAACAGGAACCACCGATTTACAAATCTCATTAACCACAGAATTTAGTGAGCGGCGCCAAATCTTTCTATGGATTGCTTCTTTCGCCTCTTTCGCCGTCAAAGTGCCTATGGTACCAGTTCATATTTGGTTACCCGAAGCTCATGTAGAGGCACCTACGGCAGGATCCGTCATCTTGGCAGGAATTCCTTTAAAATTGGGAACCTACGGGTTTTTAAGATTTTCAATACCCATCTTTCCCGAAGCGACACTTTGTTCCACTCCTTTCATTTATACTCCAAGCGCGATTGCTATAATATATACTTCCTTGACCACTTCAAGACAGATCGATCTTAAGAAGATCATTGCTTACTCCTCAGTAGCCCATATGAATCTGGTGACTATTGGTATGTTTAGTCGGGCGGCGGCCGTTAGGTCACCTATTTTTAGTTATGGAAACACAAGGCCAAAACATGTGTGCCGGGCGTGCGACCCATCAACCTACTAGCAATGGGGGAGAAAACATAGCATGTCGCAACAAAAGCTTGATTCGAGGCGTCAGCAAAACACTGCCGTCTATTCCAAAAACAAAAAGCCCTTAGCGCCCCGGGACGGGAGTGGGGGACGGCCCTACGCGCAGGCAACAGCAGCACCGGCTCTACGAAGTAAGAATCGAATCTTTCTGTTGGCTTTCCCAATTCATTCGTGAATAAGAATTCAAGGGCGTTAAGCGAGCAAGCGTAGGCTCGAAGGAGCGCGCCTTAGCGCTTGTAGTTTTCTCGCTTGCTTCAACTTATGGCGGCTATCTATGTTGGCGTGGCGGAAATGAACGAAAAATATGAACGTGCTATTTTCAAATCGATTGATAGATAGCCTGATCTGTTCTGATAGATCGAAAGAGTAGGAATGGATAGAGAGGGAATCTCTCAAGTTTAAGGGGAAATCTCCTCTTTCTATCTATTGATGAGACAACTATCTATTCTTGATCCATCAGAAAGAGATCGAGATGTATCTGATGGAGTCAACATCGTATGTAGAGCGCCCAAGCGCTTTTTGGGCCAGCTCAGTTCTCTTATCCATCGGTCCAATGCACTGGGCTCATCTCATGGAGGGAAAAGCCAAAATGTAGTTGTGTTGTTGTTGTTGGCCGCCTCGACGCATTCCCTTCTCCCCTCGGCATCGTCCCACACAGAAAGAAAGAGCGCAGAGCCCCGGCCCGACCTCTAGGTCCGCTAACGTAAAGCGAGGAGTTAAGCCTGAACTGGCGAACCGAAGTCACTTTCGGAACCTTACTTCCTACCGCTAACACGTGTCCAGTCCAGCGGGAACGCGCAGCGCAAACGAACGTGAGCTGCTATACCGAATCCCCCGCTGGCCATCGGGGACCGAGTGGTAAGGCCATGATCTGCAGGGGAACGGATCACTCATTCTTCCATTGGGGACAGGTGCACGAACGACAACTCCAAACGTCACACATCCGCCGACTACCTACCGTTTAGGTGGCACCAGCGATATCCAGCTAAGGTAAGGAACTTCGTGTCGCGGCTGCCCCACTCCGCGCTGCGGTCTCATGAACTGAACTTCGTTGCCTTCCCGCGCGCGAAGCGAATGGGCGCTGTGCTGTGGGTCAGTTTCGGGGCGGGGGGCGAAGAGAGACCAGAAGAATGATTCATTTGGATTGACGAGCTTTTTCAGCCCCAAAACTGACGAATCAATGGAATGGCTGTCTATCCATGAACATCTATTCTATCTGTATATCTAGGGGATCTGATCTCTCTATACATAAAAAAATGTTTTATGGCATGATATGATCGCCTAGCCGTAGCCGCATATCAGCTGCGCTCAATATGCGGGTTGGATCAGATCTTTCGCTTTGACGGAAGCTTTTGGACCTAGCGAGAAAAGGGAAAGCGCTAACGCGCGTGTAGGCTTTCGAGCTAAAGCTCCCTTCATTCGCTTCGCGGGAGCCGCACAGCACATAGCTGGAATGAAGAGGGCCCATACTACCTGCCTAACCCTTCGCTCCGAGGGACCGTAGATCGGAAAGCGCCTTCTAAACCACCCCATTCATCCAAAAGAGAAGGGAAGGGGCCTATGTCTTTGCATGACTCCTGCATATTTGACCCTATCTACACCCGGAGCCAATCCCCTATCGGTCCTGCCACCACGCCGCAGAACGGGAGCTGTTGAGAGGTTCCATATTGCCGAGCCTGGGCAGCACTTCTGTACGTGATCGTAGTATGTCACGTCGTCTCGTCCCCGCTGCATTGAAGAGTACCTATGCACTATGTTCCGGTTCACTGATAAGGAAGATAGAGTTGGGGTGGGGTCTACGATGTGATACTAAAGTATGACCCGGGGAGATACATGCTAACTATGGGTAGGAAGCAGGAAGCGAGAAAAGGGAAAGCGCGCGAGCGCGCTCCTTCGAGCCGTAGCCTACGCTTGCTGGGGGGTTACAGATCTCTTATACTACCATCGATCGACAGAGCGGAACGACCAGAAAAAGAAGTGAAGTTAGAAAGCCTTATGATAGGTGGTAACTATCTTGTACGGTTCGGGGGGTAATCGGCGTACTCCGGGGGGAATCTTTGGCTCTATCGAACATACAGGGAATTGGAGGTAGCATTCCACCGATGTTAAGTCATGGACTGGTTTCTTCAGCCCTTTTTCTATGTGTTGGTGTTCTATATGACCGACATAAGACTCGACTTGTTAGATATTACGGAGGTTCAGTGAGCACCATGCCGAATCTCCCTACCATTTCCTTCTCTTCCACTTTGGCCAATATGAGTTCACCTGGTACTAGCAGCTTTATCGGAGAATTTCCCATCTTAGTAGGAGCTTTCCAAAGAAATAGCTTAGTAGCCACATTAGCAGCGCTGGGGATGATTTTAGGCGCGGCGTATTCCCTTTGGCTATACAATCGTGTGGTTTCTGGAAATTTAAAACCCGATTTCCTCCATAAATTCTCCGATCCAAATGGCAGAGAAGTTTCCATATTTATACCTTTTCTTGTTGGAGGGGCGACCGTCCGTTGAACTACCAAAGAAAAAAGGGTAAACCAATGTGATCATGACATTGTAGGTGCTTGCGATGGGACGGATGCGACTTCCCGTTCTTGGTTTGGGTGGCATAGCCCGTTGCAGAAGTCCCCCTTTTTTTAATCCATTTCTTTAGTCTTTAGGGAGCAAGCTACGGCGCCTACACGCGCTAGCGCGCTTTCCCTTTTCTCGCTTGACTTTACTAAAAAAATAAGGCTCGCGCGGGGGCGCTCACCTTTTTTGGCTGAGCCATATCTTGCTGGGTGGGACCGAGAGAAAGAAAGGACGGGGGGCAACCATGCATGGTACTTCTCGACCGTGTCTCCGAGGAACAGTTGAACGAACGACTCATGAATGCTGCCAGGTTGGACGAGCCAATAACTCGAACGCGTTCGGTCTGTTTTTTGAGCAAGAATCACAGCGTTACCTTACCTTCACCATGATACGGACTCCAAGTTCTTATGGCAGAGCACGAGGAGATTTATCATCAATATGATGATGGGAATGGAAACCAGAAGCACGACCGGGGTCTTCGTGGTCCAAGATAATAAAACCATCAGTAAGAGTAACGTAAGCATGAGACTTTTTGGTAGTACCGGTGAACCAGATGGCCGCGGCGATGGAATCTGGGACGGAGGACTCGTAGTATCTCTCTAGATCTGGCAAAAACGAAAGACCCCCTAACGTAACTCGAATGGGGACTGACCACTGAGCCCACTCTGGCCTCGCAGGGCGGGCCCCTGTGGTTGCGAGCTGGAGCTGCCATAGCTTATGGCTAGAGCAATAGGAGTGGGCCCCAGCAGAGAAAACAGTAAGGATAACGAGCGCTCCGCCCGCTTGGCGGGCGGCAAGAGCAGCGGGCAAGTGCTTGGTAGGCCAACAGCCCAGTGAACCGGGCGGGGCACTCGACGAAAGGGGGGCACGCTGAGCAAGTACGGCCCCGCTCCGCTTTATTAAAAGCGAGGTATTGAAAATCGGGAGGTCAAACCAAGCGAGAAAACGGAAAGCGCGCGAGCGCGCTCCTTCGAGCCGTAGCCTACGCTTGCTGGGGGAAGGAGTCTAAATCAATGGACATTAATGAACCATCATTGATGGACGTTGCACATGACACGATCAATTCGACTCAAGGTCTGGCGCTAATAGAAGTTGCTTACTCTCCTAGTAGCGAAGGAAAAGGGCAGGGCCTGAATTCAGACCAGACTCATCTTTGTTTGAGCTGCTCCCACGCGCGCAGACCGGAAGATCTCAGTTGTCCTGAACTGGACAAATACGTAGAGATCTTCGTGGGACCGGGGAGGGAGTCTAAATCGATCTTTTCTAGGATTCCAACTCATGCCACGCACGGAGATCTTTCCATTGATAGAGCAAGCGTAGGCTCGAAGGAGCGCGCCTTAGCGCTTTCCCTTTTCTCGCTCCCCCCTTGAACAAACTCTTAAAGGTTAGGTTACTACCTGCCTCTACGGAAGAGGTGTACTTTGTACCGCCGGGAGGTCATATAGATCGAAACCCAGAGCGATAAGAACGAAAGGGTTGGTGTGGCCACAGCTACAACTACTGGCGCTTCAAAAGGCTTAGATTCTAAGGGCGCTACTGAAAGCCTTTTTTAGGTCGTGTAATAGGGAGGTGTAAGTCTCGAAAGCCTTTGGTACTTCGGTAGGGCGAGCAGCCCTTAAACAAAGCAAGCTACGGCGCCTACACGCGCTAGCGCGCTTTCCCTTTTCTCGCTTCTTTCAGAACCTATTTCTGCATTTCATTCTCTATTTGGCCCGCCTCAAACAAAATGAGAAAAAAAGGGGAGGCCTATTGATTCGAAGTCACTACGAAAGGGTCGGTCAATAGCAACGCTCTTTCTTTCCCGGGTCTCCTTTCGAAGGAAAGGCCTTCGCATTCCTAATCCGGTAGGGCCGGACGGCTTTGTTTGCCCCAGCTTGGCGAATCGCATCCCCGCGCAACGACATTGTTTGTGAGTCCCTTACCGTTCTCGCTCAGTGTTTGCAACGGCTGGGAAGGCAGTCGTAGAAGCGAAGCCTATCGCCACGCCGACCATCAAATACGAGATTGGGCCTCTTCTCAAAGATTTGATGGAATGGCCCAGCCCACCCAAAAGCGCTTATGTCATATCGGAACTCATGGCTGGAAACAATCCTTATGGTTTTGATATCCGGTAGGAATAATAAGAATCAAAGTCCAGGTTGGTTGGTGAGCCTAGTGATAGGAGACTATCTAGCTTGGTTCGGAGAGCACTTGTTGGGTTAAAGATTTTTTTGTTGCTAAATGTTACGGCCTAAATGCTGAACTATTGACCCTACTTGTTTGGATGGGTGTTCACCCCAAAGTGTTCCCGGACTGCATGCATACATCCGTAAGTAACTTAGTGCAACATGGCAAATTTCATTGAGAGGAATCAGCAAAGAAAAGAAACAGGGGTCAACATCAACATGTGTATTTGAGAGATTGTCCTCGGGCTGAGGAGTGTCCACATGAGTTCGTTGAGGTGTCTACACAGGAATAAAAACCTCTTTCTTTGTGCTTGCTTTGGCGTCCAAACAAAGTTCGCGTCTTGACGGGAAAAGGATTGACATCGAGTTCTAGCTTTTGAGATCAAAGGCTGGAGCCGCCCCGGCAGACTACGCAACTCTTGGAGGTTACGAGGTAACGGCATAGATTCACAATGGCTTTCACCTTAGCTGGATCAGCCCCAATTCCTCTCTCACTCACAATGAAAGCTAAGAGCTTGCTCGAAGACAGCCCAACTAGGGGATTTTACCTCTTTTTGTTGAATTGATTCAGGCACTCAAAGGTAGACTCCAAAAGTCGCAAGATCATGCCGAGAAAGTCGAAAAGCCACAGGCTCTCGTTCATCTTACCGGTCTACAAGAAAGAAGGCAATGAGCAGTGAATGCCAGGTAGAGCAGCTTTATAGATAGGGTTGGTAAGGTAACAAGTGCTCTTCCTCGGGTGGTTTCCGCGAACTGATGTCTACGAGTGTTACGAGCCTTGAGTCTGCTCCAACCATCCCACCCAATCCTGAGTAGGCTCACAAGTTTCATTTTACCCTGATTTTCGTTCAGTTCTTCCTTTCCTTGGCTTACTTTCTTTCCTGATGGTGAATAGCCGCTCTTAGATTTGATAGAGGAAGTGACATCTAAGGGGAAATAAGAGATGGCATCGAAAAGGAGAAGGCAAAGGGACTAAGAAAGAGTGTCTCGAGAAGGGGCTTTGAGGGACGACTGATTGACCTTCGACGCAGGAAGCATCGAATTGCATTAGTGGGATAGCTTACTTAAATACTCCCCCAAGCCAGGAAAGCTAGTGCTCGTGAATGCGCTCCTTACATGCATATTCTAGTACCAGTCCTTACGCCGAGAAAAGAGTCCTTAGGCCCCATCTGAGAAGGAAAGCCTTAACGCCCTTGCTTTCGTAACCCGTGCTTGATGCAATAACCGCAACGAGAGTAAGCGCTGTTGGATAGAAGACCACGTAGCCTTGCTATGCTAAAGGAATGGATTTCACTCTTTAGGGAGTGCAGAATCAACTAGGGTTAACCTCTCTTTAGCCTATCTGTCCTCATGCTAGCCAATCTCTGGCAATTGGTCTATGGCAAAGGGTCAAAACCGGGAAGAAGATACGTAAGCCTCCTTTGTCTCGAAAAAGGTTTTAGGCTGGTTATTCTTTCATCGTCAGCTTTTGCTAAAGGAAAAGAGAAAGAGAAAGAGAGGGATATGAGAAACTGCTGGATTCTTTCTCCCTTTGAGCTAACTGAGCTAACAGCAGGGGAGTTAGTCGATTAAGAAGTTAGATCTTATCTTCTTCAAGCAAGTCAGTAAGCATTAGTGCTTTCATTGAAGCCTGTTGGTGTTGGTTTGATAGTATAGATATTCTGATTCGAGCGAGTGGAATACTTGTCATAACGAGCTCGTAAGGATTAGTGAAGTTAGCAGTAGCTCAGTTAGCGGTAGGAATAGATAGAGTCATCTTCTTGAAGAGCTGATTCTGAAATGAAAGTCCTTCAAGTTAAAGAATGAACTGGAGAATCAACCCTCGCATAAACAGACGACTAAACTATACGCGGCTGGTTGGTTTAAAAGGGCAAGAAAAAAGCGCCCTAGGGGAAGCCTTGAAATGAGAAAAAGGGTGACATACATTCCTTTCGGGGGCATAATAGTGATGACTATCGAGCACACTCTGTTATATCGATCCCAATCAATGGTTTTTGGGGGAAGTTGATGTTTGCTTTCCCCCTATGCTTTATGACATGTTTTCTCTTCTCCGTAGTGATCAGTGTATGCACGTAGGGTCACAGTCAATCTTTGATGCTTGGTCCCGGTCGCGCTCTTCTTCTAACTGCAGGAGTGCCGCGCCGTGTGTTACTCTTGTTTTGTTGTTGCTAATGAATAGCCCTTTTCTTTTCTTGGTGATTAATAGCCAAGGTAATAAAACAAAGACCTATGCCTCGTAGTCCCAATCATAACTTCAAACAGAACCTCACTGTAGAGAGGGAAGGAAAGGATAGACCCCCGGAAGCGTAAGAACGACTATTTTGGAGCCAGAGGTTGAGGTTCCATCGACGAGTGAGAAAAGGAACGAGAGACCTACGGCTCCGTGAGGATCAGGACGCGGCGTACGGTTGGCAATGGCAAGTCAGTCACATAGGCTTTTGTAACACCACGCGTCAGTACTAGACTGATTATGCCATCGATTCAAGACGGAAAGGAAAGCGTGGGAAATCTAATACCCGTGACTTTGCCCTCGAAAAGGAATTATTACATCTTATATATGGTAGCTAAGGAATCGTATTAGTTAGACAGACGTATATTAGTATATCTGTACATTAGAGAAAAGAAGGGTAGTAACTCCTTAAATAGGGGCGAGGAACTCTCTTGTGCGCTCGAGGCGTAAGCCACTAATTAATGGGGTGGTCTTACCCAAGGTGTTCCGGAGGGGCTCATGGTTTTCCTCATAACGTCGTTCATTAACGGCCAAGGCCTCGTAACATGAATGAACCGCTAAGGGCGGCTGGTTATGGAGGGGCAGCGCTTTCCAGTCGACTGATACTGATAAAGAAAAGCGACATAACTCAAGGTCGGCAATAGGCTACTCGTCGGCAATCGACTACTCATAGTTGTTAAGTCACAGTTCAAAGTCAGGATAGAAAGGTAAACATATGAAAGGAACGAGAGCAAGAGACAAATAGGCCAGCTCATGTGGACCCTGACCATGCAACGAGCAACTACTCTGACTAATGGACCAGAGAAGATCGCGGAGGAAACAAAGGCACGAGGAGCATGAGACAAATGAATGAGACAGAGGAGTAATCGAAAGACACTTTTGTTCTCAGCGCCGGCCGAGCGGAGTGAGAAGCTGAACTAACTAGTAGTGATCGCATTTCGAAGAGCGAGCGGAAAGAAAAAAAAAGAAGAGCTCTGAGGTTTGCGGCAGGTGGCCCAGGCAAGGCGAGCGTAGGGAGTGCGACTGATCTGAGCCAGCGTAAGTCACAGCTGTTGGTGTTGGTGTCGAATGTCGAAGCGCAGGTATTCTCAAAGGAAAATGCGTACTAGAGAGAGCCAGAGGCTAAACGAACGAGACCGAGCGGTGGGTGCAAGCAATAAATGACGGCGATCGTGCATTGCCTCAGGACTTTCCTTTTTCTTTTCACGGAAGACAACTACTCGACTCTGGACGGCTAGTCTAGGCAGCGTGAGGCCGAAACCATTGATGAAAACCTAAACACTTTCAATATCTCTAAGTCAAATGTGCAATACTCAGAAGTCATTTGCACGAGAGCACTCACTCTGAAGGTTTTCTCACTGAAAAAAGTGGAGATCAATACCGGTTGGATCGACCACCCATGGAGCAATTGCCCTACTGACTACTGACAATTCCGACCAAGATCTCTTGACTGATGACCGCCCATCTGATGAGCGAACGCGGGAAGCACTGCGAAAAGCGGATAGATCAAACTACTTTTTTACTATTCATCCGGGGGCACGCCCTTCTTCTTGCCCTAATTGCTTGCCAACCACACATGGACAATCCCACTCAATCTTTTACACCGATGTATCGTACTCTCTCTCACACGCTAGGCGCCTATTCATGATCTTTCTATAACTTGAATAATCGAAGAGAGATGGGATCCTAGCTACCAGTCAGTCCTTCCGACGCCGAATGATCTACTTGCTTTTACTTTGTGTGAAGTGTACCGCACCGAAGCTTGTGTAGCCCAAGCCTACATGGGGTACAAGATCGAAAAGAATGCTTTGCATGCATTCAAAAAGAGGCGCTTTCCCCATTACGGGGATCCCAGGCCCCAAAAAATGGGATATTGTGTGTCTGCGCCGCGTCAGGGCAGGGATGTTGAGTAGTACGGGGTGTCGCGGAAAGACGGAGTGAAAGTTCGATCCATTAGGTTCTTCGATTTGTTCAGAAAAGAAACGAGAGACAAGAAAACATCTTTGATTACGATTAAAAGAAACAAATTCGGCATTCACTAGGGCAGGGGCAATCCATAGAGGCGACGGAACTCCTCATCAATAAAATGCGAATAAAACCCTTTGTACGTGGGCGAAGCTCGACCGTGGCGGTCAATACTCGCTAAAAAAGAGGAAAGGAGGTTATTCATTTGCCTTCGTTCAGAAGCCGATCGTAGGTCGCTTAGAGGCTCGACTTGATTTTCGACAAATTGCCAAGCTTCCGCCCTAATGTTCTTATATGGCGAAAGCTCGAGAATCGTCTTGATCTTCTCTTCAGAAATCAGGAGCGAAAAAAGCCTTTCTTGCAAAAAGGCTTTTTTTTCTAAAATTAGAATTTCGTTATATTCGATATCCATTGCCTCTCTGAGATGCTCAACATTGATTGCTTGATTAAAGTGATCTCGAACAATGGATTCATACTCGCCGGGCCGGGTTTGGGGAGGAAGGTTGTAAAACTGAGCACTTTCTAGATTCCGAATTCGTTGATAGATGTCGTGCTCAAAATCAGCAGCTATTATATTACGAAACGTAGCCAAAGACTCGGAGCTGGATGAAGATTCCAGTTGCGGAAGACTGCTTTCCCCGCCTAAATTTCCACTACTTGCATTCGATCCGGAGGACACCTGAAGAATCATCCATCCTGTACTCATACCTAACGAAGCTAAAATCAGGTCGAAAAGAAAGAAGCGTAAAAGAAAAAAGAACAAGCAAAAAACGAAAGAAATTAGGAAAAGAAGAAGCAAACTCTTTTTTCTTTTTCTTGACAGTAGAATTCGAAAAGTAACAAGCAGACTTACCAAAAGAACGAATAGAAAAAGCAGAATTTCCAAGGGGGTCATTATAGCGGTTCCTTCTGATCCTAGAAAACGTCCGAAAAAAACTGCAACGAAACTCACTAACAGAAGCACAAAACGATTCATAGAACGTCTTACTTGCAGGTTACATATTGAACGATCAGCGCGATTGTTCGTATTTCATTTTCTTCTTTCAGGACAAGCACTAAGTTACTTACGGAATCTCTCTAAAATTACCCCGACCTGTGCATTTTGCTGACTCTCTATGCCCCGTAAAAAGAAGAGAATTGTCCAGTCCTGACGAGGAATAGGCCTCTATCCAGATGAGAGATTGAAGAAGAAAGCGATGTGTGCCCCGCCTTTCCTCGAAAGGTGGTTGCAACGGGCTTTCATGAATCTCATTTGCGAAGTAGAGCCCAGCCCATTAAAGGTGCGGAGCCTAAAGAAGTAAGTGGGTAGGGGTCCAATTTCCTCTAAACGAGAGTCAGCCGAAGATGAGGGCATTCGTTCATCCTTCAGTTCAAAGCGCCAACAGGGTTGGCTACGACAAACGTAAACCATTTCTTACTTCCAAACAAAGTTTGAACGTTGTCTAATCAAATCCCAAGTCTACCCTCAGACTTTTTGGTGGAGTTTTTCATTGTCGGCCTGAAGGACGAGAGTTGGGGAGGAAAGACCAATCTAAGCAGCCAACGGTTAAGGTATAGCCAAGTCAAAGCGGAAGCAAGCCTAAAAGCTTCTTCAGAAACCTAAGGCCTCTCACTCCCATAAATCTTTCTTTTCTGGGAGGGTTTCAAGCCGTACAAGCAACCACCGAGAATAATAATAATCTGTATCAAAAGCTTGACTTTAGGAGCTATACATCCTCTAAGCGATCAGGTAAATCAGACATGACATTTTTGAATATAAAACTAAGGGATTTTGAAAAAGCATGGAATCTTATATAGATCCCCTGGAATATCCCAACCAGCCATGGCAAGCTATGGGGAAAGTGTTAGAGGTAGAGGAAGAGCTGTAAAGAGGACTGCACAGCAAGAGGCACTTTCTTTTCAGAGAAAGCAGAATCAATCCTATAGATTATTATTAGGGCTGGCAGGACAGCTGCAAGGAAACTAACCTGCACCCTGGACTCGGGATGGAAATAACCTCATAGGACCTCATACTATTGGTATAACTAGATTGGATCTCCGCTGATTGATAATCGTACTATGATCCCTAACCAGGCACCGATTCTAAGACTGCTTGGTGCGTTCAACAAGACAAGACGCAGCCTTTCGGCTAGCATTTCTTTAAGAGGCTAAAGAACTCACATGAAGATGGGCTAGACCATAACTACGAAAAGACTAATCGTACTCCGGGCTCCCTACTACTGAACTGAGGGCTTTAAAGAAGTAGAATGAGGAACCGGCGCTCAAGACTTAATAAATAGAACTAGTTGAAACTGAGTACCACTATCAATCTCAAAACCAACATCAAGATACAAGTTCGCTACTGATTGACTGATCAGAAAGACGAGATCTCCGCTTGTTGGTCGATACTCTTTCTCAACCACCAAGGGGGGCAGGGATCGGTCCAAGGACCTTCCCACAACCAGATCAGCTTCACAAATTACTTCTTTGCTCCGGGGAGTGTAGTCAGTCAAGATAAGAAGGCTTAGGACGAACTGATTGCTTTCTATAGATGAACCCTTATCTTCCATATAGGCATTCACATTCTTCTTTCTATAGTGTGGGGGCAAGGAATTCGCCTATTGCTCAACTGCTTCACTGGGATCAAAGTCCTCCTTCCTTTGACTATGTCGTAGCAAAGAGACAACTCCCATCAAAGCCTTCCCCGGCTGCCGGTTAGAGCAAAGACCTTTCTCCGGAAGTCTCTTCTGTGGCTGATACACATGCGCGGCACACTGGCTATATTGAAAAAGCTGCTTAGATAGAGCTTTCGAAGGCACTGAGGAGTGGTTGGGCTGGGTTAAGCTAGGCTCCTCGGGCAAGTAGTCCCTTGATCCGGTGGTAGGGTTGGAAGGGGCTTAGAACAGCTTTCTGAATTGCGAAAGAGTAGTACACTCACTACCGATCACTCTATTAGAAGTTGACAGGGGAGCTCATACATATAAAATACGCCTTCTCTGGCTCAACCCAGAGATTACATTCTACCTTTCACTTCTGATTGATTACGGAACTACGACTTTCATTGATCCTTCTTTCTCCTGCGCTTCCTTCTTTGTCTTTGCCCACTTCTATCTACGTTCTTTCTTCTCTTAGAATTCTTCTAACCTTCGCTGAGCTTTGAACATGGATTTGATCTCTAGTAAATGACCTAAAACAAGAAACAGTAATTACAAGATTCCACATATTGCCTCGCTCACAACGACTATCAAATCCCTCTGCCTATAACACATTTTCAATACCTTGAGTGAGATTCTCCGTTTCGTGGCTTTCCATCCTATATATAACAAGAAGTTCCTCCGGAACCCCCTTACCTGCCTTTTCACTTCTCCATTCGAGAGGAATGGTTGACGCTTTGAGCTACTCTACTATCTTTCTTACTAAAGCATTGAATGAACCTCGAAGATACCATACTTCTTGAGTTCGAAAATCGATTCTTTCAAAGGCCAAATTTCATGCTTCTTTTTCGTTCTATCGATAGTCCCATCAGTCGTGAGAAAAGAAAGTCCTGCGGACCCTTCGACGGAACTGAATCTTGACTTTCGAGGTCGGGTTTTTTCCTACAAGAAAGGCATTTTTTTAGTTCCCGTAACACTCATGGATTGGGAATGGAATAGGAAATGAGGGGGAAGAAGAAGACATTGACCGTAGGACAGCGCAGAGGATGAAAAAGAATTGATCTGACTGATCCGGGCGGGACTACGAAAAATTGACTTCCTTCAGCTTTCAAGCGGGAAAGAAGGAATCGAACAAGACCCTCCTTACACAGAGGAGCAATCATAGGTTGAATACGGTTGTGCATCAACCAATCCATTCATTCTTCCGCTAGCCAGCTAAGCTAAAGCTAGCCTTCCACCCGGGCATTCAAAGCAATCTTCTAAACCGACTTCGCACTCTATTTTTTCTCCCCCTATCTCTTTAAATCATATGGACTACCTTGTGGTTGGCTGACCTTAGCTTCACAAGGATACTATTCTAACTCACTGGCCTTTGGCATCTATGCTCCTCAATAAGATCGTTAGTTGGGCTTACGAGTATGAAATACTTTAGTGCTTGTTAGAGGTAGAGGCAGAAAAAGAAGAATAAGAGGGAGAACGACTATTTTATAATTGTTAAGTGGGTTCGCGAGTGATAACGACGTCACAGGAGGTTCGCCAACAGGAGAAGACCTCTTCCCAACTTACTAAATAAGGCGATTTAAAAGTGAGCAAATGACCCCAATACCCGACCAGTTGAGCAGTGTCCGGGATAGTTACTTGACTCCACTTAAGAGTACAGTGCTGTTAAGTAGAGGCTAAAGGAGCAACTGTTAAGTAGCAGCTAAGCTATAAGAAAACGGTGGAATAGCTTTCTCCAGGGCTTTCACTGAACCACCAACGGTATTCGTATCCGCGAATGATGCTTTTGAATAGTACCCCACCGCCCTGGGTTAGGAGCGCTACTATTGGTCTAGCTTATCGGTATCGCTGGATCGAAAAAGCCTCGGCCGGATCGAGCAATTCTAGCTTCTGCCTACTCTCTTGATTCTGTTTCTGCGTCAATGTCATTCCAGTCCAGTCGACTCTAATCATGAATGTCGTAGATAATGTCCCTGTCCTGAGGGTGTCGTAGAATAAGTATCCAGATTCTGATTACGAAGATTATTACGAGGAGAAAAATCTGCTTTTTACGAAGAAGGAGTGCTACGATGGGACTTAAGAAGAAGTAGTGCAGGGTAGTTCACAGATTTGCTTCTCCATTTGATTGAATGGCATCAGTGTCTGGTGGTTTCCTCGTCAAGGGTGGTTGAAGGCGATTCCGAAGTCTTGTTGGTGTCAAACAAAGATGGGCAGCACATGGTGCAACAAACAAGATGGTCAGACATTCCATTCTGTTGAAGCATGGTCGGCGGGTGGAGAAGCCATACTGGATGGAAGGATGCCTCTTTGGTGGCTGATATGATAGGTAACTAACTGGTATCCCAGTGAGACCGGACTGGGCTCATTCGTAATAATCGTATAAACCTGATTTTATACATGAATGAATGAACAAGTCAGAACTCATGCCGGTGGATGATACAGAGGAGAGCGTTGTTGGCCTCTCGAGTCAGTGATACGTAGTCTTGCTTCCTTGATGCTGAATTCTTCTTAATGGGCAAGCTCGACTGAGACGAGCAGAGTCAGGTTTTTGCCTCGGAGTACACATATGAAAGGAACGAGAGCGAAAAAGAGACAATTCATGGGGCCAGCTCGTGTGGACTATTTTATCCTCTCGGAGGTAAAAAACATATGATATAAGTAATGACACCAAGGAGAGGAAGAGTAGTTCATCGACCAAGTGGAGCAGATCAGATAGAGCTTCGGGTCGGTTAAAGCTTGAAAGGGACGAAATGGCCTACTAGGAGTTCTTTTTTCTTAGGACTGATATGATAAACCACCTTATTCATTCAACTTGACTTTCAAGCAAGAGATATCAATGAATGAGAAGGAAGAGAGTGAATAGGGCACAGGAAATGAAGTCATCCTGGTTCAGATCGGAAAGCATGCATTCAGGCTGTGAGGGAAAGTGGTTCTCTTAGCTTTCGATTTCTTCTATCTCTGCCTCGCTGCGGGTCGATAGACCTACTCTTTGCCCGGTTTGCCTTCCTATCCTCTTTTCCGAAGTTGGCTAAGCAACTCAGTCCTCACCCGAAAGAGAAGATGGTCCTACCTCAACTGGTGTAACTGACCTACTTACTTTCTTTGGGGCTACTTGCCTGTGTTCCAACTCTGACTAATCCGACTTAGCAACCGGAACATGGGCCTAGCCCTCATCTGGCTATCTCGCTATCTCGGTCTTGTACTGACTTTTTTTTGCCGACCTACTCTCTTTACCGAACCAGCTTAAACAGCTTACGTAACTTCCGAAACAGAAGGAAGAAAGAAATCCTCACTTGTTCTTAAGTCTTACGAGGCTGGGATTGAATCAAGTACGGATGCAGACGAAGAGGAAGCAAATGGGGCGTAATCAGCCCCACTTCCAGAAGAAAGAAAGAAGAAGCTACGATTCTCTCCCCTACCCCTACTGGGACGAAACAAGAGTAGTGAAGTGATGCTCGGGGAGGATCACGAAACAATAGGAAAGACTAAAAAAAGAAAACGTAGTAGTAACCACTAACGATTGCACTGTGTTGTTTAGATAGCATTGAAGAACGCGCAGTCTTGTTTATAACGATAGCGTAGTAACATTGCACTAACGAACGATCTATGCATTAAACGTTGCGTTGTAGTCTTGCACGAGGGGGAGTCGAGGATTTGAATAGACTCCTCAAAACGATTGTGTAGTTAGTAGTGCACTAAAATCTTTTTTTATTACTAGGAATTTTGATTAAAGCGAAAGAGCTAGCTTCTTAACGTATGAGGGTTCCGATTCAGCTACTGAACTATGCTGATTCGCCCCTTTGACTTAGGAGATTCTATCTTATTAAAGCGATGGAGCAGCAGCTGATATAGATGCTTCATCTGGCACTCCTTCCTCTGTGCCTTACTCCTAGCTGACTCTGTGCCTTTGGTTTGGAAAGAACTAGCCCGCCTTCCCTGCTAACCTGCTTTCAAGCTAATCCCCGCCTCTATCTAGTCTTCAGATGCCGTATCCGTACTAGAAACGGAAGATGAGGCAAATCGGATTACCCGTGATAGTAAGGCAAATCGGAAGATCCTAAATCGGAATAGGAAGGTTATTGCCTAAATAGTAGTATCTTCGGATCTACAACAGGATAGCTAAAAAAGAAGAAGGCTGGCTGCTGGGCTTGTTGTGAAATAGGCTCTTCCGCCTTCTCGGTTGATGGCACGGGCGCAAACGTCAATAGAGAAGTTGATGCTGGCTCGGCAAAGTAAGCTGTTTCGAAGCGGCTGAGGCATTTTCTTTCGGATTAGTTGATCTTGTAATGCCCTAACCGCCTGAAAGTCCTAAGGCGCAGGTAGTACTTGGGCTATCGGCTGTAGTAGGGCTAGAGGCTTTAGCTTCCCTATCTATTCCAATTCGTGTAAACCGGCTTTCAAGACAAGCAAGTACGGCTTTGAGCTACATCTGCTGCTTTGGAAAAGGAAGGAGTTGAGTTTGGTAGGCGGAGAAGTAAGTCAGAGTATCCCCTCGGTAAAGAAAGTAAGTAGTCTCGAAAGTAGGCTCGGGTTAGTACCATCAGCTGTTGAGCAAGGTTCAGAATGTTAGAAAGACTCTCATGGTTTCCTCTAACTTGGTTCGAGTGGCTGATAGCTGCTTATCGCTCCTGTCCAGTCATCTTAGTCCCTGGCTTCTGTTTGGGCTTGCTCCTCTGTTGTCCCTGACTCAAATCCCTAAACTTAATGAATGAAGGGCGGGTCTCCGCTCCTTTACCTCTACTAGTGGTTATGTCCTTGCTTTCTCTGCTTGATCAACTGAATCCAGACCTTACGTAATTGGATCCAAGCGAAGTGATGGCTCTCGACCTGGAAGGGATCCTGCGCGGCTGCCACCTTTACTTATTCTTATGCTGTCCATCTCTACCACAGGTGGTGGTGCCTATACCCTCGCTACTTGCCTTTCCATTCATAAGTGAAAATGCAACTGCTACTTATGTCTCTGTGTCCTTTTCCCTTGCCTTCGCTGTTGGGTATCAATCTCGAACTAAAAGAGAAAGATGCTGGACGAGGTGGTGAAACTCCTTTTCGATATTTAGCAGTACTTTCGTGTAGTGAGACCCGACTCGGAAGAGGCAAAGGTCACAATGGCGATCATGTACCTCACAGGTGATGCCAAGCTATGGTGGCGCACAAAGTACGCTGAGATGCAAGGGTGGCCAGTGCTCGATCGACTGTGACTTGCCTTGCTACTCTTATTAGTAGTGGATTAGTGGCAGGAACATTGCCCTCGGTTGAGCTTTGCTTTGCCTCACTTGAGAGAGGAAGGCTTTCGTCCCATTAGGTAGAAGGAGGAGAGTCAACCATTAGTGATGAGGGAGGCTAAGTGCCAGATGTTTTATTCCTATAACTATAATGGGCTCTGCTGCTTCGGCAGCAAAGTCAGTTGTGTAAGTTGTTGCCTCTGGGGCAGATGCAAAGGCAAAGGAAGCGCCTGAGCCTTCATCTCCTACTACAGAATCGGCATCTAAGAAGAGTTCCGGGGCAGAATTGGCTCATACAAGGGCAAAGTGAGCAGCTTTGTAAGCTCCTGATTGCGGAAAGAAGAAAGTAAGATTAGAGCTTCCGATGCAGGGAAAGCTGATTCAGCGTAAACCCCTATTCTGACTGCCCCACTAGCGCTAGTTTGATTCAGGTTGACCTTCCTGCTATACCACTACTATCAGGGCGAGGGACTAAAGCAGCTGATCCGAGAGGTTACGAGGGGTTACTCTGACTTAGGGCAAGGCCCATCTTCTTAAGGCTAAGCAGATTGATTTGAGGGAGTGGAATGAGGCTCAGCCGCAAAAGGACCAGCATCAACGCTTCCTTCTCTAAGGCGTTTGCGCCCCTCCTTTAGAGATGAAATCAATAGAAAGAAGGGGATATCTTTCTAAGGCAGGCTAGGTTTCTGTTGAATCATCTTCACTCAGTTGATACATAATCTGCTGCTAATGCAGACACAGCGGAAGAAGACGAATCATCATCAGCAGATAGAGCGAGCTGGTTAGCAAGCTACTTTCAAAGCTAGTAGTTCTGGCACAGAAGCAGGAGAGGAAAGCCCAAATGTAGCAGAAGAATCAACCAATGCAAAGTTGCCTACTCTTAATGAACCGGGAGTGTCAGGCACAGAGTAAGGCACAGACTCATTCCTCATCCTTGGTTCATTAGCCAACTAAGACGAGGGAAAAAGACGAAGTGCGGGTAGAACTCTTGGTTCGTGGACTATCTTGTTGCGGGAGAATCTTCCAACTCTGCCCAGACTGGCTTTCCTACCTTCATCCGTAACTGATGAAGACGAGACCTCTAACTGACCTTCCTTGCGTAACAGACCTTACTTCCTCATCCGAACCAGCTTAAACAGCTTATGCCGAAACAGAAAGAGGAGCTGGCTTTGTTGCCGATTCCGAGCCAACTTTTGACCGTGCTGCGTCTTTTGCCGAGGCCCCTACTTTCTTTAGTGACAGGAGCCACTTTCTTTTCTTTGCCCGTGGGAGTACTTTAACTCTGCAGGAGACTCTTTTGAGGAGCCGGGGGATGTCTTTCTTTGCTTTGCCGAGGCCTTCTTTTTGTTGTGCGTGGAACATTGTTAAATAGAAGTGAAATAGAAGTCCGTATTCGAATTCGAGGACTAAGACTCAACCGAAAGAGCCTCAGTTGCAGGCTAGCAAGGGCAGGGAAAGGCCCTATTCTTCTTGTCCCGATTTCCTTT